TCGTATTATGGATAGGCCTAAAAAAGGCTTCATTGCTATTCCCGAATTTGGAAAAGATAATATCTATTTTGTATGAGCAGAAACAAAAAGATGAATCAAAAGAGTTCTGCACCATGAACTTTGTACCGCGCACATCACTTAGACAGACCTCGGAAAGTAACGTAAGCAAGAGTGAAGAAATAGAATAAATAGAAAAGAAAAAGCGAAATTCCGAAATAAAAAGGGATTGAATTTTATTTGTACTGTGTCTGAAATGCATCCTGTCTATTCCTATCCTTCAACCCCTCTATACTTTTTTTAAGTTTTTTAAAAACTTTTTTATTTTTTTTTTTGATATATGATATATATATATATGAAGACTTAGCACTCTTTTTGAGTGAGAGAAAGCACAATATGAACAAACAAGAAAGAAAAAAGAAACAAAAAAAAGGAACATAATCCCACTTTAGTTCTTTACCATAACCATACATATATTTTTTACCCATCTCTAAAAATGGAGGTATATATCTATACGCTAGATGAATAAGTATGTATCATGCTCTTGACTATTAACGAATATATATCCTGATCTGTCTCGATTAATTTGTATGAATATCTATCCGATATATTATTCATGTGTCAGGAACCAGATTTGAACTGGTGACACGAGGATTTTCAGTCCTCTGCTCTACCAACTGAGCTATCCCGACCATTTCCCGTGCATTATCCTAGTAGAGTACTTGTATCTATGTCAATTAAAGGGACTAAATCTAAATAAAGTAAAGTATTAAATAAAGTAAAGTATTAAAAAATTTTATCTAATAAATGTAAGGATAATGATATGGAATGTGAATGATTCAATAATAGAGATTCCTTGCCCATATATGTTCATTTGTACAGGTATCGTATCTATCCAAATTGGGATAAGATCCAAAGATTTCTCTTCGGATCCGTTTGTGAAAGAGTAGAGTGAATGAGAAAGAAAGATAGTGAATTTTGTTTGAACCACTGATGAAAAAAAGAGGATAAATAGTTAGGAAGTAAAATGGACTTTTTGTTGGGGATAGAGGGACTTGAACCCTCACGATTTCTAAAGTCGACGGATTTTCCTCTTACTATAAATTTCATTGTTGTCGGTATTGACATGTAGAACGGGACTCTCTCTTTATTCTCGTCCGATTAATCAGTTTTTCAAAAGATCTATCAAACTCTGGAATGAATGATTTGATCACTGAATATTCGATTCTTCCTTCAACTTCGATTGGAATGGATTCACAATAACTCTGAATTTTTTCTTTCATATATATATATATTAGATAGATTCGGGTCGTGATTAATCGTTTGATATGTTAGTATGTATACGTACGTATTAGATATATTATATAAGGCCGTCCTTTCTGTAATTTCGATAGAGGAATTCCAGCTACCAACACAACGTAGTCAACTCCATTCGTTAGAACAGCTTCCATTGAGTCTCTGCACCTATCCTTTTTTTATTCTAGTTTTATAAACCCTTGTTTTCTCAAAATAAAGATTTGGCTCAGGATTGCCCATTTTTAATTCCAGGGTTTCTCTGAATTTGGAAGTTACCACTTAGTAGGTTTCCATACCAAGGCTCAATCCAATCAAGTCCGTAGCGTCTACCAATTTCGCCATATCCCCTTTTGATTTGAGACCAAGATCCAGTTGGAATTCCACCCATCTCTTTCATTTATTTTGGAACCGTTGAATTCATTAGATAATGATTCCCATATCGAAAAAGTGTATGCTGCTATTTGATTTTTTTGGCGATCCTCTATCAGTTTATTTCTATTGGATAAACCTTGTTTCAATCATAAATGATTCTATCATTGATGTATCCGCAATTCAATATGGATAGATATATCCCATATATATATATGTTTCTCCCTCCCTTTCTTTTTTACAGTGCGATTTGGAATACTGGAACGGTCGATATTCATTCTTCTTTTTTTTTTTCGTCCTATCTCTTCCTTTTCCGAATGAAACCAGAAGAATGTCTCATTCTAATTTTGATTGTATCTTTATCCTTATCTTATCTTTTCTTAGGACCGATCCGCTCGCTATACGCTATAATTATTGCTATAACTGCTTTACTTTAAGAAATAAATAAATTTTATATTAAGAAATAATTAGATTTTTTATAATCATAATTTATAATTTTAAATTCTCATTAATATTAAAAAATATAAATATAATGTATAAATATATAAATAAAATGTATAAAATGCATAAATATATAAATAAAATGTATAAAATGCATAAAAAAAGAATAGAATGTATAAATAATAATTAATGTAATTAATATGATATAATGAAAATTCTACTAATTAGTCATATACTAATTAGTCATATATTTCTATTAGAAAAATATCTATTAGAAAAATAGAATTCTATTAATTCTATTTAGTCATTATTAGTTATATTAGTTATAACTAATAATATTATAATAATAATAATATTAGATATAACTAATATATCTAATGATATATATATAATGATA